ACAAGAGTCGAGGCTGTCAGTGCAATTTCATAACTAATTGGTGTGTTCAAATAAGCAAAAGAGTTTCGGTTTCTAAAACCTATTTTGATTGCATTCACTCGACAGAGTCCAATCAAGCAGAATCCAATTTTGATACAACGCAATTCAAAAATAAATAAAAATACAAAATCTATAAAAATAGAAAAGGGTGGAGCAAAAAACTTATTAGATACCATTGACTCCGGTATCTAATAAGTTCTACCTACTATTGGATTTGAACCAATGACTCCCGCCGTATGAAAGCAATACTCTAACCACTGAGTTAAGTAGGTCATTTATCATCCCAAAGAGAACCAAATGGAACCCATCCCATCGATGGATTATAAATATCATATTCCTTATAAGCAATAATAATCGAACCAATACCACTCAAAATTTGAGGATGTTGGATCATAGAATATTCATCTTGACAACAAATTATATACATGATAAAATATGCATCACAAGCACTAAGGGCTATAGCTCAGTCGGTAGAGCACCTCGTTTACACGCGCGCCAATGTTTTTCAGAGGAATCCACCATACAATCCAAAAAATGGATCTTATTGATAAATCGATGTCTTACTCCATAATCATAATAACTTTAAGAGAACAATAGCCTGACGAGAGGTTGGGTCTTATTTGAGTGCCCTTTTAGGTACCAAACAGGCCTCACCTTGAGATATTGATAAGGTGAATACCGGTATGTATATTCAATGCCAGGCATAATGAGTATAAGGCCCTCAAAAAATCTCTTTTCGTCCTATGAACTTGAAGGTGTATGAAGTTTCATATTGGATTTTTTAAGCCGAACGACAGAGACTTCATTTAACTTCAAATTCGAGGCCAAAGGCAGACCTACGTCAAAATAACTTCACCTTTGAAACACTTTGGTAGTGCTCCTGAATTAGCATCCCAAATAACGAATCAGAGCACATGGAGCCATCTCCTTATCTTATTTTTCTGTCAAGAAAAAAATATGGCGGATTGGCTGATATTTCTATCAGTTAATGAAAGAGCCCAATGCAAAAAAATGCATGTTGGGTCTTTGAAACAGTTCATATCACTTTGATAATAATAAGTTTGATCTGTTTTACCGAGAAGGTCTACGGTTCGAGTCCGTATAGCCCTAGAGCCCTATAAAAAAATGAATAAAATTCATATTTTCATTTGAAATCAAAAATTGTATAATTTTGATTTCTTCATTCTTGTTTGTTACTTGTAACTGACCGGTTGGTTCGTCGAAACCAAATTTGTCTTAAAAACTCACTCACGGGAATCGTTTAAAGCAGAACAGAAAAGCTCCAAAAACCGATTTCAGGGGATCGAATCCATTTTTTTCCAAACAAACCAACCCTTAGTCATTAATCATCGGAGGGAAATTATATATGAATTTTCCTGCCCACAATCAAGGGGTTAAGCCAGCGATACTCCTTTTCTTTGGTATACCTTACCAACACCCGGCGAAGCACACCAAAACTAAAACTAAATAAAGGGGGGGTCTTCTTTTTCTGTATTCAATACCCAGATCTAATAAACGGAATATACCAACACTAAGATTAAGATATTCGAAATCCTGAGATGGAAATACCTAGCCGTTGTCTTACATTTGAATACTTGTTCCATTCTAAATTTCTAAATTACTAAGAAAAAAAAACTCCCGACTCTATTCCTAAAAAATGAAAAAATCCAAATTTCGAACTCACATTTTGATAAAGAAAATTCAAATAATCAAAAGAATAAAAAATTCGAAATTATTAAACACAAAATAATAATTCTATTTGCTTTCTTTAGGAAGAATCCTGGGCGAAAACAAGCAAATTTGTCTAAGTGTAACATCTAGAGTTATACTAACTAAAGCAATTTAAAGAAAATTGAACTAAACAAATGAAGTAGACTGGAAATAGGATCCCGATCAAGTCAGCCGATAAATCTTGAAATGAGATATGCCCTGCAATAATCAAAGGAAACTAGACAGTTTGATCAAAATGAATTCTTGTTTTGACTAACTAGTTATCAATGACTTTACAACTTCAATTCGACTCAACCAATCCGGTATATTTTCCACGTTCATAGGAGTGCGTCTATGCTTTTGCTTTACGAATATGATATTTTTTGGGCATTTCTAATAATATCAAGTCTTATTCCTATTTTGGCATTTTTAATTTCTGGGATTTTAGCGCCGATTAGGAAAGGGCCGGAGAAACTTTCTAGTTATGAATCGGGTATAGAACCAATGGGCAACGCTTGGTTACAATTTAGAATCCGTTATTATATGTTTGCTCTAGTTTTTGTTGTTTTTGATGTTGAAACGGTTTTTCTTTATCCATGGGCAATGAGTTTCGATGTATTGGGCGTATCTGTATTTATAGAAGCTTTAATTTTCGTGCTTATCTTAATTGTTGGTTTAGTTTATGCATGGCGAAAGGGGGCATTGGAATGGTCTTAGCTCCTGACTATTCAGACAATAAAAAGAAAAGGGA